GCCTATATCCTATAACAAACTCAATACGAAAAGAGTCAAAAGTACTACCAGAACAAATTTGATCACACTCATTAGATCACTCAAGCCCAAGACATACCAATAGAGCGTATAAAGAAGAAGTAAGACGAGAACCCCGTCATGGATATTTTGGATTTGATTCTTATGAAGTAAATGAAAATGGTTTCTTACAGTGATTAGAGCATCTTTATGAAAAAAATAGAAATAGATCGAACAAGTAGAAACTACGAGCATGGAAAACTTAACCATATGGAACCTCCTTGACTTGAGATACAAATAGACCCACCAACTCGAACTGACGAATACAATCAATTTAATCATAAGTCACAGCCACCCCCCTTGGCTTGAAATAGAAAATCAATCGATATATATATATCTATATATATCGATTGATTTTATTATATCATCAATTCCATGGATTGTCAAGTCAATCCAAGAGCGGATACTGGAACAGTAACGAAATTCTCATATAATAACTTATAATAACTTTTATTTATCTCATACTATTCTTCAGTACATTACTAAGATTTTTGCTTTTGGCGGATAGCGGGGATTGAACCCCGCTTTATCCTGGGTCCTTGGGCATTGAAATTTAACCAGTCAGCCATATCCGGCAGAAACTCTATTTTCGTATTTATTTCCCTTTGAATCTTAGTAATTTCATCTTTTTCCCTATCAATTTGATCAATTAAACATCAATTTGCTCAATTAAACATAGGAGGCCAATTGGCCTCCTTTGCTTACAATGAATATTAGAATGTATATGAAACAAATACTAATAGATAGCATAAATCGAAAATAAGAAGAAAAGCCATTCTTGTATATATCTTATCTTATTTCTTATCTTATTTTTAAGAACTAAACACCAATACTTAAAAACTAAACACAAAAACTTTCTCATATTGATTTGATCCTTCCAATTAAAGAAATAGAAATAGACCAACCAACTCGAACACACGAATAGAAAGAATTGAATCATCACGAATAGAAAGAATTGACTCATATGCCACCCCCTTGGCTTGCAATGGAAATTCAAAATATATATTTCTATATATCGATTTATGTAATTATACGAGTAATTCCATTGATTGTCAACAAGATGCAAGAGCCGAAACTCTCTTTTCTTTTCTATGATCTCGTTTCTATTATATAATCTTCTTTCACGAAATGCAAGAGCAGAAACTCGAACAGTAACGAAATTCTCATATAATAACTTATAATAACTTTCATTTATCTCATACTATTCTTCAGTAGATTACTAAGATTTTTGCTTTTGGCGGATAGCGGGAATCGAACCCGCATCTTCTCCTTGGCAAGGAGGCATTTGACCATTCAACCATATCCGCATTTTTTTGCTTCTGATATGTTCATATACATCCACACATATATGACATATATTCTATATCATATATGCGTTTATATTATATTTATGTAGGTTTAACCGGTTCGATCTTCGATTTTTCTTAGTGAATTTCTACTTATATATTACATAGTAAGATTATACCATATATAATAGGACATAGTATAGTAAAGTAGATGCTGGGGTATAGAAAGGGGAATAGGACAATATTCTAATAAGAAAATTTCGAATTAAAAAAAAAAAAGATTATGATAAGATTGGAATATATCAAACTTTTTTTTTTGATTTATATCTAATAAATAACATAATCAATAAATAAGATAATAAGTAACATTAAAAAGAAATTCAACCAGAACTCCATTTGAATCTTATCTTAATGGATCCATACAATACAAATGTATTACAAATGTATTAGTGAAAAGAATTATTTTGTTTTCTTTTTTTTTTTTTGTATCGGAGAAAAAATACTAAAGAAATTTAAGAAATGAGAGAATTCAGAATAGCTACCAGAAATATTAATCCAATCCACAAGGATGTACCTGAAAATACAACATTTTTATTATTTAACCAACCTTCAGGAGAAGCAAATACAGCTGGTACACTAATTAGTAAAATGGATGAAGTGAGAATTAATGCAAAAACAGCTAATTGGAAAGCAATAATCATATTTTTAATCCTCCAAACTACCAAAAAAAAATAATAAACTGAACTATACTTTTGATTTTTTCCTCAACTAGTCAAAATTATTATATCAAAATTATTATAAAAAAATAAAAAAACAATAACAGAATAGGAAAGGGTCTAATAATAAATCAATTTATTCTTTTCTTTAGAACTTATTATCACCTTGTTTTCTTAAAACATAGAATCAAGACGAGGAAATTGTTCTTTATTTATTTATTTTTTTTTTTATTTCACAAGCAGGCCATGCAATGCTTGTTTTAGATCAAATTTGTACATACAACAATTTTTATATACAAAAATTGTCTATATGATTCGATATAATATAAATCAGAAATAAAATATAAGAAATAAGGAATATGCATATATATATATTAATACTATATACATACAAATAGTATATACAAATAAAAAATACTATATGAAAAATACAAAAACTAAAACATAGTTTAGAAGTTCTTCTTCATTTTGTTTTGATTCGTATTCGGCTCAATCTTTTTAGAAAAAAGAAAAAGATTGAGTCGAGTTTAATTGCAATCAATTAGGAGAACAAAAAATTTACGGAATTTGCTGCACCTATTTGAACCTTTCTACTTTAATTTGTCAATGTCCCGCTCTGAGTCTTATTGAATCTCATCGGGATCTACCGCCTTGTATTCAAATCGGATTTCTTTCCATACTTCACAAGCAGCGGCTAATTCAGCGCTCCATTTGGCAGCTTGACGAATAATTTCATTACCTTCACGAGCAAGATCAAGGCCTTCATTACGAGCTTGTACACACGCTTCTAAAGCTACGCGATTAGCTGCTGCACCTGGTGCATTACCCCACGGGTGTCCTAAGGTTCCTCCACCGAACTGTAATACGGAATCATCTCCGAAGATTTCGGTCAGAGCAGGCATATGCCAAACATGAATACCCCCTGAAGCTACAGGTATAACACCTGGCATAGAAGACCACTGTTGGGTGAAAAAGACACCGAAACCGCGGTCTTTTGGAATGAAATCATCACGTAATAGGTCAACAAAACCTTTTGTCATGCCTCGTTCCCCTTCTAGTTTACCTACTACAGTACCAGCGTGGATATGATCTCCACCAGATAGGCGTAATGCTTTAGCTAGTACACGGAAATGCATACCATGATTTTTCTGTCTATCAATAACTGCATGCATTGCTCTATGGATGTGAAGAAGTAGACCGTTGTCACGGCAATAAGAAGCCAAACTAGTATTTGCAGTAAATCCTCCAGTTAGGTAGTCATGCATAATGATAGGAACTCCCAACTCTCTGGCAAATACAGCCCTTTTAATCATTTCTTCACATGTGCCTGCAGTAGCATTTAAATAATGCCCTTTGATTTCACCTGTTTCGGCTTGTGATTTATAGATAGCTTCTGCACAAAAAACAAAACGGTCTCTCCAACGCATAAATGGTTGTGAGTTCACATTTTCATCATCTTTGGTAAAATCAAGTCCACCACGTAGACATTCATAGCAAGCTCTACCATAGTTCTTTGCAGATAATCCCAATTTTGGTTTAATAGTACATCCTAATAGGGGACGACCATACTTGTTTAATTTATCTCTTTCAACTTGGATACCATGAGGAGGTCCACTGAAGGTTTTTGTATAATGAGGTGGGATTCGTAAATCTTCCAGTCGTAGAGCTCGTAGGGCTTTAAATCCAAATACATTACCAACAATGGAAGTAAACATGTTAGTAACTGAACCTTCTTCAAAAAGGTCTAGAGGATAAGCTACATAAGCAATAAATTGATCTTCATCTCCAGGAACAGGTTCAATGTGATAGCATCGTCCTTTGTAACGATCAAGGCTAGTAAGCCCATCAGTCCAAACCGTTGTCCATGTACCGGTAGAAGATTCTGCAGCTACGGCTGCCCCCGCTTCTTCAGGTGGAACTCCAGGTTGTGCAGTTACTCGAAATGCTGCCAAGATGTCACTAGCTTCGGTTTCGTAGTCAGGAGTGTAATAAGTTAATTTGTAATCTTTAACACCTGCTTTAAATCCAACACCTGCTTTAGTTTCTGTTTGTGGTGACATAAGTCCCTCCATACAACTGATGAATTAAGAATTCTCACAACCACAAGGTCTACTCGAGATGGATTAAGTGCAAATGAAGTCTTTGATAAAATTCAAAAAGAATATGAAATTTTTCATTTTTGTTAGTTAAAATCTTGTTGATTAGACCATGTATTTGATGAATCAAATACACTAACTATTGTATCCTCATTGATATATATGGCGCAACCCAATTCTTACCTTTTTTTGTAAGGTCCTTTTTGCTTTTTGAATAATGTATCTGGTATTTAAGTTGAAATATTTCTAATCGAATAGAAATTTCAGATAGAGAAAAAATGCCCTCTTGTCTTGGCAGTAAAATATGTTGTATATGTAAATTCTAGATGTAAAAATGTATTCAATATTTCTAAGAAAAGATAAAAAGACAGAAATTTCAAATAGTATTTTGAAAAAAAAAAAAAAATAATAATAAGGAGCAATAGGGATAAAAAAGAAAATGAGATCAAAATACTTGAGTTTGAAAATATATTATTTTTTTCATAACGCTGGAGTAATGAAACCCATTTACTTCCACTTTACTTGTTTCCAATCCCTTCTTTTGCAAAAAAAAAGAGATTGACTGAACTTGAAAATTAACTTATTCCATGAGTAAACCATTGAATCGAATTCAGGTACTAATTTAATTAAGTATTTAATTAAGTATTATCCCTCATTTATTTTGGATTTAATTAACTGATCAACTTGCTACTTTCTTCTATGATATTATCGCTTTGTTATTACATTAGCAAAAAAAAAGCGACATATTCGATTATCCTTTATATTCCACTTTCGAATTTAGTATTTATTTTTTAGAATTATGACAATCAATTCGACTATTTATAATCCTACAGTAAAAAACATAGGGCGTGTTATTCAGATTATTGGACCAGTGCTGGATGTCGTTTTTCCCCCAGGAAAGATGCCTAATATTTATAACGCTTTAATAGTAAAAGGTCGATACATTGATGGTCAACAAATTACTGTGACTTGTGAGGTACAACAACTATTAGGAAATAATCGAGTTAGAACTGTAGCTATGAGTGCTACAGATGGATTAATGAGAAGAATGGAAGTTATTGACACGGGAGCTCCCCTAAGTGTTCCAGTCGGCGAAGTTACTCTCGGGCGAATTTTCAATGTTCTTGGAGAACCTATTGATAATTTAGGTCCTGTAGATACTAGCACAACATCTCCTATTCATAGATCTGCGCCTACCTTTGTACAGTTAGAGACGAGATTAGAAATATTTGAAACAGGTATTAAGGTAGTGGATCTTTTAGCTCCTTATCGCCGTGGGGGAAAAATTGGACTCTTTGGAGGGGCTGGAGTAGGTAAAACAGTACTGATCATGGAATTGATCAATAATATTGCTAAGGCTCATGGGGGTGTATCCGTATTTGGCGGAGTAGGGGAACGCACTCGCGAAGGAAATGATCTTTACATAGAAATGAAAGAATCCGGAGTAATTAATGAGAAAAATCTTGCAGAATCTAAAGTAGCTCTAGTTTATGGTCAAATGAATGAACCGCCAGGAGCTCGTATGAGAGTTGGTTTGACTGCCCTAACTATGGCAGAATATTTCCGGGATGTTAATAAACAAGATGTGCTTTTATTCATTGACAATATCTTTCGTTTTGTCCAAGCAGGATCAGAGGTATCTGCCTTATTAGGGCGAATGCCTTCTGCAGTAGGTTATCAACCCACCCTTAGTACAGAAATGGGTTCTTTGCAAGAAAGAATTACTTCTACTAAAAAAGGATCCATAACTTCAATACAAGCAGTTTATGTACCTGCGGATGATTTAACTGACCCCGCACCTGCCACAACATTTGCGCATTTAGATGCTACTACCGTACTATCAAGAGGATTAGCCGCGAAAGGTATTTATCCAGCAGTGGATCCTTTAGATTCCACATCAACCATGTTACAACCTCGAATCGTAGGTACGGAACATTATGAAACTGCTCAAAGAGTTAAGCAAACTTTACAACGTTACAAAGAATTACAGGACATGATAGCTATTCTTGGACTAGATGAATTAGCCGAAGAGGATCGTTTAACTGTAGCAAGAGCACGAAAAATTGAACGTTTCTTATCACAACCCTTCTTCGTGGCAGAAGTATTTACTGGTTCCCCAGGAAAATATGTTGGTCTTGCAGAAACAATTCGGGGATTTCAACTGATCCTTTCCGGAGAATTAGACGGTCTACCTGAGCAGGCTTTTTATTTGGTAGGTAATATTGATGAAGCTACTGCGAAAGCTATGAATTTAGGAATTTAGAAGTGGAGAGTAATTTCAAGAAATGAGCTTATATCTTAGTGTACTGACTCCCAATCGAATCTTTTGGGACTCCGAAGTGAAAGAAATCATTTTATCTACTAATAGTGGACAAATTGGCATATTACCAAATCATATCTCTATTTTTACATCTTTAGATATAGGTCTTTTGAAGATTCGTCTCAAAGACCGATGGTTAACGGCAGCTTTGATGGGAGGTTTTGCTAAAATAGTTAATAATGAGATTATTGTTTTTGCATATGATGGCGAAATGAGTACTGACATTGACCCGAAAAAAGCTCAGCAAGATCTTGAAATAGCGGGGGCTAACTTGAATAAAGCTGAAGATCAGAGCCAAAAAAGTGAAGCAAATTTAGCTTTCAAACGGGCTAAGACACGAGTGGAAGCTGTCAATACTATTTCCTTCTGATACAGGAAAGTTATTACATTAAACCAAATAAGTTTTTTTTTTAAAGTTCTTTTTGATTTTTTAATAAACTACACCTCGGTTCTATCAATTGCAAACAATTAACTTAAATCGGATATAAAGAAAAAATCAGGTGGATATAAAAACTTATTAGATACTATTACAATAAATTGACCTCAGTATCTAATAAGTTTTACCTACTATTGGATTTGAACCAATGACTCTTGCCGTATGAAAGCAATACTCTAACCGCTGAGTTAAGTAGGTAATTTTTCACTATAAAAGAAGTCTTTTCAATTAAAATGATTTTCTAGATTATAAAGAGAATATGTTTTCTAAGCAATAGTAATCTCGTAACATTAAATAATACTAACCGTAAATAGAATATTCTATTCAAAAATATCAATTTTCTATTTATTAATTCCATTAATAGAAGAGAATGTCTATCTTGACAAAAAGTTATCCATATGGTAAAATATAGATAACAAGGGCTATAGCTCAGTTGGTAGAGCAACTCGTTTACACGTGCGCCAATGCTTTTCAAAGGAGCTTACTATGCAATGAGCATAATGAATCTTATTACAAAATCAATGTCTTACTCCATATATTCGAAAGAATAAGAGAACAAAAGCCTGACAAATAGTTGGTTGAGACACGGATCAATTTTGATACCAATTCTGTTGTCTAATCAAATATAACCTGTCATTGATTTTTTAGTTGATAAGGTAAATACACAAATTATTCAATGCTAGGCATAATGAGTATATAAGACTCAAAATAACTTTTTTCGTTCTATGAACTTTAAGGTGTATGAAGTCTCATATTCAACTCTTGCAGTGGAACGATAGAGACCACATTTAACTTAGGTTAATTTAGGCCGAAGGCAGACCTAAGTCAAGATAATCCTTCTTTGAAACACTTTGGTATTGCTCCTAGAGCATAATAAAATAATGAATCAGAGTAAATGGAGCCATCTCATTATTCTTTATGTAAAGAAAAAATATGGTGAACTAACTGATCTTTACATCAGTTTATGAAAGAGCCCAATGCAACAAAATGCATGTTGGGTCTTTGAAACAGTTCAAATCCTTTTATTTCTAATTAGTTTGATCTGTTTTACCGAGAAGGTCTACGGTTCAAGTCCGTATAGCCCTAAATCCAAAATATGTAGGAACAATAAAGTCAAAGCAAAAATTCATTACAATTTATCTAATAAATCATATATCTAATACTAATAAATAATCTATCTAATAAGTTCAATATTTATGTGTGAAATCTAGGAAAAAATGAAAATTTTTGCTTCGATACATTAAAATATGAAATTTCGATTTTTGTTATGATTATATATTTGTATTAAATCATTATAAGAAATCTCCTTCCTTTTTTTTTTTTAATTGAAATAAAGCATAATATACTTGTAATCTCTAGATGTTCTCATTCTAACTACTGGTTTTTTGGAATAGTTTTTCATTGTATTTTGCTAATTTTCATTCTATTTCTTTTGTTTATTTATTTTCTTTTTTTTTTTTGAAATTGTATCAACAAAATACAATAACAAATATCCATTATTATTAAGCAAAGATTATTAATAGTTTCTATATCTTCTAATAGGTGTATAATATTAAAATATATTGATCTAGATATATTGATCCTATCTTATATCTTATATATATAATACTAAAATCCAATAAATAATGAAATAAAACATTTCTATATATATAAACATTTCTATATATATATATATATATATTATTTCTATTCCTTCTATTTTTATTTTCTTTTTTTTTTTTATTTATTTATTTATTTTATAATAGATACAACTTTCTAGATAGAAATAGTAAATAAAAAAAAATCGGGGCATCCTTTATATGATAGATCTTAATTTACCTTCTATTTTTGTACCTTTAGTAGGCTTAGTTTTTCCGGCATTTGCAATAACTTCTTTATTTTTTTATGTTCAAAAGAATAAGATTGTTTAGACCCAAACGAAGAAGCCAAATCGGTTTTTTTTTTTTTTCAACACTAAATTATAAGGAGGTTATAATCTTTTTTGTGTAATAAAAGCATAAAGATATTTACATAGATAAATACATAGATAAATGTATAATAGAGAAATCCATATAGTATACTAACTACTATATATACATATATACTAAATATGGTAAATTCCTTCTTATATATATACACAAAAGAAAGAACTTTTCCGCATGTAGATGCGGATGTATTATATCCTCAATGATGCATGTGGATGTATATAGATTCTTTTTTTAATAAAAAATGGATTAGCAAATATCTTTATTTTCAAATTAATCTATGTGACCAATTAACCTAACGGAATAGTACTAATTAATTTAATTAAAGATAAGAAGGGTAAATTCAAAGTCATTGGGTTATTCATTCAATTCTAATCGAATGCAACTGGATAGAATATAAGTATAACAAATATGAATTGGCGATCAGAAGATATATGGATTGAGCTTATCAGAGGTTCTAAAAAAATAAGTAATCTTTGCTGGGCCTTTATTCTTTTTTTAGGTTCACTTGGATTCTTAGTGGTTGGAACTTCTAGTTATCTTAGTAAGAATCTGATACCTGTATTTCCATCTCAACAAATTCTTTTTTTTCCGCAAGGAATTGTGATGTCTTTCTACGGAATTGCGGGTCTATTCATTAGTTCCTATTTATGGTGCGTCATCCTGTGGAATGTAGGTGGTGGATTTAACCGATTCGATAAAAAAGGTGGAATAGTGTCCATCTTTCGTTGGGGATTCCCAGGAAAAAATCGTCGCATCTTCCTTCGATTTCTTATGGAGGATATCCAATCCATTCGAATTCAAATTAAAGAAGGTCTTTTTCCTCGTCGTGTTTTTTTTATGGAAATCCGAGGTCAAGGGTCCATTCCTTTAACTGGTACTTATGAAAATTTTGTTTCTGTACGAGAAATTGAACAACAAGCTGTTGAATTAGCCTATTTCTTGCGTGTACCAATTGAAGTATTTTAAAATGAATTGAATAAAAAATCTTTTTTTAGCATGGGAAAAGAAACTTGCTAAATTTTTTAAGATAATTTTTTTTTAAGAATATTCATTGAAAAAAAAAACATACTTTTAGATTTGCTCTCTTTTTATGGAGGGGACTCAAAACATAAAAGCAGTATATTATATTAATTTCATATTTCAAAAAAGAAAAAAAAAAGAATAACATATAGAATAGAATAGGATATAGAATCAACGAAATAAGCGGGTTCGTTAAAAATTCTTAAATAAAATAAATAAAAAAATGAAAAAAAAGAAAAAAGCATTGCCTTCTTTCCCATATCTTGTTTTTATAGTATTTTTCCCTTCGTCGGTTTCCTTTTCCATTAAAAAATGTTTGGAATTTTGGATTACTAATTGGTTAAATATAAATACTTGGCAATCCGAAGCTTTCTTCAGTGCTATTAAAGAAAAGAATATTAGCGAAAAAATCTTAGAATTCGAAGAACTCTTTATGTTGGACGAAATGCTAAAAGAATACCGGGGGACAAATGTACAGGAATCTGGTATAGAAATACACAAGGAAATTATACAATTGCTCAAAACATACAATGAATATCGTCTCCATATCATTGTTAATATTTTGACAAATATTATTTGTTATTCTATTCTAGGTAGCTGTCTTTTTGCGGGTAAAGAAAAACTTGGTATGCTTAATTCACGAGTAAAGGAATTATTCTATAACTTAAATGACACAACAAAAGCTTTATATTTTATTTTAGTCACTGATCTTTTCGTTGGATATCACTCGTCTGAAGCTTGGGAATTGATAATTGTTTCAGTCTCCAAGGGTTTTGGATTGACTCTTAATGAGAATTTCATACATTGTTTTCGTTGTCTTATTCCATCTCTTCTAGATATAATTCTGAAATATTGGGTTTACTATTATTTAATTCGCCTATCTCCTTCACTTGTAGTTGTTTATAAGGCACTGGCTCATATTATTTGAATAAGAAATTCATTGTATTTCCTGATATCAATGAAACTAGACCTTTTCTTTCTTTTCTTCAAAAAAAAAAAGAAAAAGACAACATTTTCAATCCTAATAAAATTATTTACATTTGTACTTGGTTAAAGTCTTCATTATTCCAATACAACAACAGCAGACTCTTGTATAGGGAACTATATTAGTTACCTATTGAATTTATTGTAGAAATTCCAGGATCCATAATTCAACATGCAAAATAGAAATACTTTTTCTTGGGTAAAGCAAGGGATGATTCAATATATTTCTGTCGCAATCATGCTATATGTAATGACTGGAGCATCCATTTCAAATGCATATCCCATTTTTGCACAGCAGGGTTATGAAAACCCACGAGAAGCAACCGGGCGAATAGTATGTGCCAATTGTCATTTAGCTAATAAGCCTGTGGATATTGAAGTTCCGCAAGCTGTGCTTCCTGATACTGTATTTGAAGCAGTTGTTCGAATTCCTTATGATAAGCAAGTGAAGCAAGTTCTTGCTAATGGTAAAAAAGGGGGTTTGAATGTGGGTGCTGTTCTTATTTTACCAGAGGGATTTGAATTAGCACCCCCTGATCGTATTTCTCCTGAGTTGAAAGAAAAGATAGGAAATTTGTCTTTTCAGAGTTATCGTCCGAAAAAAAAGAATATTCTTGTGATAGGCCCTGTTCCTGGTCAGAAATATAATGAAATCGTATTTCCCATTATTGTCCCAGACCCCGCTACAAAGAAGGATGTTCATTTTTTTAAATATCCCATATATGTAGGTGGAAACAGAGGAAGGGGCCAGATTTATCCTGATGGCAGCAAAAGTAACAATACAGTCTACAATGCTACATCAGCAGGTATAGTAAGTAAAATAGTACGTAAAGAAAAAGGAGGATATGAGATATCGATAGTTGATGCATCAATGGATGGACGTCAGGTAGTTGATATTATACCTCCTGGTCCAGAACTTCTTGTTTCAGAAGGTGAATCTATCAAACTTGATCAACCCTTAACAAGCAATCCCAATGTAGGGGGCTTTGGTCAGGGAGATGCAGAAATAGTGCTTCAAGATCCATTACGTGTCCAAGGCCTTTTCTTGTTCTTTACATCTGTTATTTTGGCACAAGTTCTTTTGGTTCTCAAAAAGAAACAATTTGAAAAGGTTCAATTGTACGAAATGAACTTCTAGATCTAAGGATTTTTTACTATTGAATTGAAGCAATGATTCCGCGTTGATCAATCAAATTCTGTATAATTTCCAATTTTTGAAAATCTTTTTGTTCTTTTTATATAGAATGTCTAAAATTTTTACTTGTATACGTTATGATTAAAAAACTTTTTAATAAAATAGAGGGAAAAGATGACAAAATAAAAAGAGCCTCTAGGGGGGATTAGGAGGTCTTTTTAATCTTTTATTCAACATAAGAAAGAGGTTTTTTTTATACCTCTTTCTTATGTTTATTTTTCTTGGACTTGTATTAAATCAAAATGATTTTCTTTTTTGTTCATCAAGGATGACTATATATAGATTTTTTTTTCAAGTTTATAGAAATTACTTAGTTTCGATTCCAATAATACTTAGTTTCGATTCCAATAATAATATAATAATAGACAAATTCAAGTATGATGGTAAATAGTTTATTCAAGAAATAACACTCTTTTGCTAATA